GAATTAGATCGATGATCTAGCACTGATGGAATTTCTATTCTGTTTACTGAATCACATGAAATTTTATCCAACTCCATATTTGGAATGAAATGTATGAACTACGTTTGAACGGAGGAATAAAGAGAATTTTCTACTTAAATTGGAAGTTGCAACAGATCAAAATGGAAAGGAATTGATAAAACAGTCCTAGAAACAGAATTCTGTCACTTAGACTTATTAAAGTTAAAGTCATAAGGTTTTGTATATAATAGCAAAACAAAAAGGATTTCAATTATACCATTATTATGATATTACATATTCGAATTTGAGAAAAATAAAAGGATTCGGTATTTGGGAGATAAATACAAAGACAGAAAAATCAGAAACAACATAGGATCCATTTTTTTAGCACTTAACCGTCTTTATGTTAGAGATTTCGTTATTCAAAAAAAAAACGATTCGCAGAGAAGAGAAATATTTCTACTTTACTTTACTGATTTTTGAATAGAATATGATTTGAAGTGTATAAGAAGGGTTGCACTTATTAAACACGTATGCGGATAGCTATAATATCCGACTTCTCTTTTATTGCTGGTTCTATTCGGGACAGTCCGGGTCGTGTTCTATCAAAAGAGAATTTCTATTTAATGCAAAATTGAAGTGAAGTAGGATAATTTTATGATAATTACCTATAGACAATATATCTAAATAATAGATATCTGTGTAACAATTTATGTTCTGGGGTTTACATATACTGATATGTTTTGTTATAATTGAAATTGAGAAGGATTTTTTGATTGAAAAAATAAATACTGATTAGTTCTGTCTCAATTTGTATTTTCTTATGTCATTAGGAAAACACAATTTGTGATTCAAATCCCAGAATCGTCATTAATTCGAACTAAGCAGTCAATAGTTAATGGTTCAAGTTTGTCGGCTGAAAATCCACATTTGATTTCTCAATAGAAAAGCCAGAGAATGTTTTTAGCATTGTGGATTTTCCAATACTATACAATCAATCGAAGGGATGGATAAAATCCAAAAAGGGTCTTTCTTTTAGAAAAAGGATTAAGGAAAACAGGAGTCAAAATCCAAGTACAATAAAACTTCAGCAATCTGGGAAAATTTTCATCTATTTTGTATTATTTTGGCGGCATGGCCGAGTGGTAAGGCGGGGGACTGCAAATCCTTTTTCCCCAGTTCAAATCCGGGTGTCGCCTGATCAACAAAAAAACTCGAAATCTCTTCTTCTCTTCGGTTCCACTTATAGAACTCGCAGAATTCTTCCCCGTTAGAAGCAGAGGAAACAGACTGTTAATGCTTTGTTGATTCTAAGCATGTGGTCTGAGGGTTTTCTAAACAAAAAGAGTGTGAATGCTCCTTCGCATCTAGGATTCAAGGAAATATTCGAATCTACTGGTAGAGGGTCTATCAAGACTTCATGATTCCCTTCTATTACTAAGGGAGTGTTTAATGACTGGATCTTGAATCAGATTGTGGAGCCTGAATAGGAAATCTGATTCAATTAAGAGTTTTGGAAGGAGGTGCAATATACGACGGACTCGCGAGAATCTCCGAGTGCTCAGGTATCCAACCAATATTAGATTGGATTGATAATTGACTTTTATAGAAAAAGGGGCAAACAGAAAGAATTTCTTTGCGGCAACCCCTAGACAAGCCCCCTCTTTCAGAGCGATAATGGGGAAGGAGGGTACCGGATCAAATGGGGAAATAGAGGTCTGTAATAGATAGAGATTTCTGGTTTTTCGTGATTTCTCCCTTGTCTGTTTTTACTTACTAAGGTCAACAAAACAAAAAAAGAATAGGCCTTATTATTCTTATTCCTACATGTTCCCATTCCCTTCGGATCTTACTACGTATTTTGCTTGTGTTTAATCTTTCCCGATTCGAAATCATAATCGATTTATTGGATTGGTTTCTCGATAGTGTTCGGTCAGAATCCCTTTTTGACTCTGCGCCATGGATTCCACTATTATTAGGGAGGAATAATGGAAAAATTCCTTCGTATTTATAGAGATAGGGGACATAATTCACATGGATATAGTAAGTCTCGCTTGGGCTGCTTTAATGGTAGTCTTTACATTTTCCCTTTCACTCGTAGTGTGGGGAAGAAGTGGGCTCTAGAAGTACTACTAATTGAGTTGAGGAATCAAACCGTATCAATTGTTTTATAGATCGTTCTGCAACGCGTTTTGAACTATTTAAAATCAAAATCTCTGAATTTTGAATCCCATTGGACTCCAATGGAGTTATCTATGATATGAATCATACTCTTTCTCTCAAAGAGATATTTCAGTGATTCCCGTGTTTGTATTTCGAAAAGAAAGGGATTCCGATGATTGGAAATTTCTTCTAACCTAAAATTCTTCCGAAATTTTCTATTTCAATCAATGGAATGAGCTCTTACTATCTTTATAGATAGATACTGAGAAAGACTAGACTTTTTTTTTATTTCTTTCCCTCTTTATTGTTCAAAGAAGAAGATGTTTTGTTAAGTGTA